GCCGTAGCCGCATATCAGCTGCGCTCAATATGCGGGATTTCTGTTGGATCAGATCTTTCGCTTTGACGGAAGCTTTTGGACCTAGCGAAAGGGACTCTAAGCCTTCGCGCAAGCAAGCGCGAGAGAAGCAAGACGAGGAAGCGGAGCTGTCGTAGAAGCGGTAGCTTCCCCCGACCGACTACAATACAAGAGTCGCGACCTACTCTTTCTTTGATTCAAAAAAAGAAAGGCCTTTCTTTTTTGCCCTATCTATAAGGGTACGCTCTGCTCGCCCTACTTTGATTCAAAAGAAAGGCGAATGATTTGGCAACAAGCAAACGGCTTTCTATCATAGTTGCAAGGGGTTCGCCTTAACTACTTAAGTACCAAAGGCAGCTTTCGGTTGGTTTCATAAGGGGGCTGTTCACTACAAGCTATCAGCACTGTCTTAGATTGAATGGCAATAAGATAAGTCGACGTTCAATCTCTAAGGCTCCGCTGAGAACGGAATAGTGTTCGTGTCCAAAGGTGAACAAAGCCCTAGCTTCTAGAGTTCGCTGCTTTTCCCAGGCCGGAGAAGGGCTTATACTGCTCGCCTTTGTTTGATATGTTCATTCAGTACCAATACAAACTACAACTACACCAAAGTGGAAGGGCCACTATAGAAGCTAGAAGTAGCCTATGCAAGCAAAGAGCGCCTATGCAAGATACGGCCAAAAAGCCTCCTCGTGCAAGGCGCTCTTTGCATAGGTGTAGTTCCGTCAGGCTCGTCACGACATAATCCAATTACCCTTTTGAATCTTAAGTAGGGGGCGCCCGCCTACCAATCAAAGAGGCTGAGAGTAAGCGTAAGCTCACCCGTAAGCTCGAAGAGCTTTCTCCGCCAGAGAGAGTTGAGAAGGGGAGAACTCGTCGTAGAAGCTTCACTTCCGGGACGAAGCCAAGCCTAAAAAAAAAGATCGACTTGGCGCAGGAGGCCAAGCATTCTGGGCTGGGAGGAGGCAAGCAAATGAAGGGAGGCATTACGGGCCGACTACAAGAAGCAAAGCACTGTCTTAGAGGACTCGACAAGTCGCTTATAGAATGCCTACTACTAAGTTCAGTTCAGTAAGGGGGGAGGGAAGCGAAGCTTAGCGAGCTTTAGTTGGCCGACCACTACATAAGCCGCTGGCGGAGAAAGCTCTTCGAGCTTCCCTTCATTCGCTTCGCGGGAGCCGCACAGCACATAGCTGGAAGTCAGAGGGCCCGTACTACCTGCCTAACCCTTCGCTCCGAGGGACCGTAGATCGGAAAGCGCCTTCTAAACCACTCGGCAGAAGGGAAGGGGCCTATGTATTTGCATGACCCCTGCAGATTTGACCCTACCTACACCCTGAGCCAATCCCCTAGCGGTCCTGCCACCACGCCGCAGAACGGGAGCTCGTGTGGAACCTTTTCTTTCTGGCGTAACAGCGGTGGAACGTAACACAATATTACGGCCGCGTAGCATAGGGGCCTACGGTACGGGGAACTCGGCAAAAAAAATATGAAACCCGAAGGGCCCGGCACGCACAATCCTATCCTATCCGAGTTTACCCCGTCATTGCACTTCGGACAGCCGTCCGTAGCATCATAAGGAGCACCCCCCTTTCGAGGTACCAAAATGGTACGGTACATAGGAGGTTGGTCTTTCTCAACGTGGTGTATAGCACGAAAAACCTTTCGATACAAGATAGGGCCGTTCACATGAAAGAAGAGAAGAAATCCTTTCTTCTCTTCTTTCTCTTTCTCGAGGGGGGAAAGAGAAGTAGGGTCTTATGGAGGGAGGGGGGAACATTCGGGCGCATTTATAAAAATCCTCCACTGCATCCAGGATCACAAGTGGAACGCTAAGCAGGGGTGGGGAAGCTGCGAGTTCCGCAACAAAAGTGAAGCGAGCCTATCAGAGAAAGCCCTGGTAGTCAAAAGCGAACCTAAACTAACGAATGAATTTCATAGTGCCGGAATTGCTCTTGCTGGGTGCTTAGGTTATAGTTTCGTTCCGTCAGGGCTACGCGGGGTTGTTCTTGCCTACCTAGCTAGCCCTTCCTTCAGCAGGCTTCAAAGTGCTAGTTGTAGCGCGCTAGCGCGCGTACTCTTCTGTGGAGTCGCACTCCACGAGCCCTGTCTTCCCTCCAACGACTAGCTCCCGTTTCTTGTTCCGGTCCGACAACGAGGACGCTGCCCTGCCCTTCTCCTGCCGTGGAAGGACTGTAGCCTGTGGTGTGGTCCAACCCATGGGCGGAGTCGCCCTCACCCCCCCCATTGCTCAGTGCTCCCTGCAGCTTCGCTGGGCTTTACCCGTCCCCGGCGTGGACGCGGGCTTCTATAAGAGAATGAGAAGCTCTCTTAACAAGAAAACGCGAACCGCGCGGAGCCCCCCCCGAGTTCGTTTTCTGCCGCCACTGGTCGGCCGCTGGGGAAACACAGCCCGGCCCCCTCTCGGGAAACGGGGGTGGGGGTCCAACAAGCACTTGCTGCAGAGGGGCCCGCCCCTTCTTCTTCAGTAAAGCCGACCTCTTTTTCGCCAGTGCTGACGCAGTGCGCACGTAGATAAGGAAAGAAAAATCCCAGTGGGGGGGGCCGGTGCCTTTCTTTTACGGCCTAAACTCCTATTTGTCAGCCGTGGGGAACTACTGCTCGGTCAGGGGGAGGGGAAAGACTTGGGCCTACCTATCCCGATAGGACCCCATAAAGGAACGGGAGCTGTTGAGAGGTTCCATATTGCCGAGCCGAAGGGCAGCACTTCTATACGTGATCGTAGTATGTCACGTCGTCTCGTCCCCGCTGCATCGAAGAGTACCTATGCACTATGTTCCGGTTCACTGATAAGGAAGATAGAGTTGGGGTGGGGGTCTACGATGTGAGACTCAAGTATAACCCGGGGAGATACATGCTAACTATGGGTAGGAAGCAGGAAACATTATGTCAAAAATTTCGGGGAAGAGATCTTATACTACCATCGATCCGACAGAGCGGAACGACCAGAAAAAGAAGTGAAGTTAGAAAGCCGTATGATAGGTGGTAACTATCTTGTACGGTTCGGGGGGTAATCGGCGTACTCCGATCAGTGGGGGGGATCTTTGGCTCTATCGAACATACAGGGAATTGGAGGTAGCATTCCACCGATGTCAAGTCATGGACCGGTTCCTCCAGCCCTTTTTCTATGTGTTGGTGTTCTATATGACCGACATAAGACTCGACTTGCTAGATACTACGGAGGTTCAGTGAGCACCATGCCGAATCTCTCTACCATTTCCTTCTCTTCCACTTTGGCCAATATGAGTTCACCTGGTACTAGCAGCTTTATCGGGGAATTTCTCATCTTAGTAGGAGCTTTCCAAAGAAATAGCTTAGTAGCCACATTAGCAGCGCTTGGGATGATTTTAGGCGCGGCGTATTCCCTTTGGCTATATAATCGTGCGGTTTCTGGAAATTTAAAACCCGATTTCCTCCATAAATTCTCCGATCCAAATGGCAGAGAAGTTTCCATATTTATACCTTTTCTTGTTGGAGGGGCGACCGTCCGTTGAACTACCAAAGAAAAAAGGGTAACCAATGTGATCATGACATTGTAGGTTCTTGCGATGGGACGGATGCGACTTCCCTCATAAGTAATGGGTGGCATAGCCCGTTGCAGAAGTAAAGTCCCCCCCTTTTTTTGATCCATTTCTTTCTTTCTTTAGGGAGCAAACTACTACGCGGGGCTTAGTCAAGTTCTGAATTAGACTGAAAGGGGAAGAAGCGCATACTTAGGGCCAGCAAGAGCAATTCGTTAGCTTCAACCCGCAAGAACTATTGAATTGCGAGTTGCGGCGTTAGCAACTAATTCACTAATGAATCAACAAGCAAGGGATGAGCGCGCTAGCGCTACCAGCCCCAATTCGTGTTAATAGCGTTAGCCTTTATATATATAGGGCGTTTTCTTGCTGGATTGCGCTTAAATTGGTTAGGTGTAGTGACTTAGATAGAATTCCGTACCGTCACAGTGGAATGTAGTGTAGTCAGGGCTACGTTTGCTCTTGGCGCCTTGACGGAACGGAACTAACATCTAAGCGCCTACTAAGCTGGGTTGTTCTGGCCCTTTAAGTCTAATTCGGCGCAGGAGCGCACTTCCGTTTTCTGCGCTGGGACCGAGAGAAAGAAAGGACGGGGGGCGACCATGCATGGCACTTCTCGACCCTGTCTCCGAGGGACAGTTGAACGAGCGACTCATGAATGCTGCCGGGTCGGACGAGCCAATAACTCGAACGCGTTCGGTCTGTTTTTTGAGCAAGAATCACAGCGTTACCTTACCTTCACCATGATAAGGACTCCAAGTTCTTATGGCAGAGCACGAGGAGATTTATCATCAATATGATGATGGGAATGGAAACCAGAAGCACGACCGGGGTCTTCGTGGTCCGAGATAATACTTACATCAGTAACAGTAACGTAAGCATGAGACTTTTTGGTAGTACCGGTGAACCAGATGGCCGCGGCGATGGAATCTGGGACGGAAGACTCGTAGTATCTCTCTAGATCTGGCAAAAGCGAAAGACCCCCTAACGTAATTCGAATGGGGGCTGACCGCTGAGCCCACTCTGGCCTCGCAGGGCGGGCCCTGTGGGTGCGAGCTGGAGCTGCCATAGCTTATGGCTAGAGCAATGGGAGGGGGACCCGGCAGAGAGAACAGTAAGGATAACGAGCGCTCCGCCCGCTTGGCGGGCGGCAGGAGCAGCGGGCAAGTGCTTGGTAGGCCAACAGCCCAGTGAACCGGGCGGGGCACTCGACGAAAGGGGGCACACTACACTGAGCAAGTACGAGAAATTGGCCCCGCTCCGCTTTCTTAAAAGCTAGGACCACTACGGGAGGTCAAACCAAGGACCTATGGAAGTCGGGGCTCGTCCCCGGTCAATATTGGATCAAACAATAGGGGGCCAAAGAGTAGTACTGACCTCTCTTTTTATTGATTCAATACTCTAGGGGAAAAGATCGTACTGTTCCCTACCGAGACAACAGACACTCTCAACGGATCCTCCGCGCGCTGGGCATACCTCTTCCGTGCGTCTTTCTCGTGGCGGGAACAGAACAACAGGGAAAGACCCGGCCGACCTGCCCAGGGCTCGGGGGCGAGCCATACGAGAGTGAGTCGAAAGGCTGGAGTTTCCGTATTTCAGTTTCATGTAGTTCCGTCAGGTCTTGATCAGAGCCTCTCGATCTTATTCGTATAAGGGAAGGGGGAAGGAGTCTAAATCAATGGAAATTAATGAACCATCATTGATGGACGTTGCACATGAGACGATCAATTAAGGTCCGGCGCTAATAGAAGTTGCTTACTCTCCTAGTAGCGAAGGACCATTCGATTCATTAAGGGGCATAGATCTAGGCCTATTTGTTCGGTCAATCACCAAAGGCGGGGGGAACCACTATGGATGAGACCCCCGGCCTCAATTCTTTTGCATAGTCCGGGGGCCGGCCGCAGCAGAGCAGCGGGGCATAGCGGCGCCCTCGCCTGGCGCCATTCCCGGACCTAGCAGCAGACGGGCGAATTCAGACCAGACTCTTCTTTGTTTGAGCTGCTCCCACGCACGCAGACCGGAAGATCTCTGTTGTCCTGGACTGGACAAGTACGTAGAGATCTTCGTGGGACCGGGGAGGGAGTCTCAATCGATCTTTTCTAGGATTCCTTTTCACGCCACGCACGGAGATCTTTCCATTGATAGATAAGAGGGCTCCCCCCTTGAACAGACTCTTAAAGGTTAGGTTACTACCTGCCTCTACGGAAGAGGTGTACTTTGTACCGCCCGGAGGTCATATAGATCGGAAACCCGGAGCGAGAAAAACGAAAGCCCTACCCACAGCTACAACTACTGGCGCTTCAAAAGGCTTAGATTCTAAGGGCGCTACTGAAAGACTATGGGTGTAAGCCCCGAAAGCCTTTGGTACTTCGGTAGGGCGAGCAGCCCTTAAACCAAAAAAAAGGCGCAAGATACGGCTCAAAGAACATGCTTTATTCTATCTAAGTAAGTCACTACACCTAACCAATTTAAGCGCAATCCAGCAAGAAAACGCCCTATATATATAAAGGCTAACGCTATTAACACGAATTGGGGCTGGTAGCGCTAGCGCGCTCATCCCTTGCTTGTTTAGATTCATTAGTTGCTAACGCCGCAACTCGCAATTGAATAGTGCCGGAATTGCTCTGGCTTCTTCGGCCCGTTTGCTCCTCCTCGCGCAGGAGCTGTAAGCCTCGACCGATAGGGAGAGTAGCGCTACTGCATGATAGTGGAGTGGAGCTTTAAGTCACATGTAGTGGAGTCACGCTTTACGTGATAGGCAGGCTTCCCCTATTTCTGCATTTCATTCTCTATTTGGCCCGCCTCATTCAAAATGAGAAAAAAGGGGAGGCCTATTGATTCGAAGTCACTACGAAAGGGTCGGTCAATAGCATAGCTCTTTCTTTCCCGGGTCTCCTTTCGAAGGAAAGGCCTTCGCATTCCTAATCCGGTAGGGCTGGACGGCTTTGTTTGCCCCAGCTTGGCGAATCGCATCCCCGCGCAACAACATTGTTTGTGCGCCCCTTACCGTTCTCGCTCAGTGTTTGCAACGGCTGGGAAGCCAGTCGTAGAAGCGAAGCCTATCGCCACGCCGACCATAAAATACGAGATTGGGCCCCTTCTTTCTCAAAGATTTGATGGAATGGCCCAGCCCAATAAAGGAAGGTTATAGTACGCGATGCGTTCCATTTGTATGAATCGCGAACATACCACGCACGACCGGACGTAGAGCCACTAAGAGCCGGCAGACCGGGCCGGGCGCAGGTGCCAGATCCGAAAAGTCGAGTCTCGATCAGCCTAGTGCACCAACCACATGGTACGACGGGCACTCAAAGACCTGGCAAATGATGGCCCACCCAAAAGCGCTTATGTCATATGGGAATTCATGGCTGGAAACAATCCTTATGGTTTTTATATCCGGTAGGAATAATAAGAAAAAAAGTCCAGGTTGGTTGGTGAGCCTAGTGATAGGAGACTATCTAGCTTGGTTCGGAGAGCACTTGTTGGGTTAAAGATTTTTTTGTTGCTAAATGTTACGGCCTAAATGCTGAACTATTGACCCTACTTGTTCGGATGGGTGTTCACCCCAAAGTGTTCCCGGACTGCATGCATACATCCGTAAGTAACTTAGTGCAACATGGCAAATTTCATTGAGAGGAATCAGCAAAGAAAAGAAAAACGGGCCCTTTTATTAACTCCTCATAATGTGTATTTGAGATATTTTCCTCGGGCTGAGGAGTGTCCACATGAGTTCGTTGAGGTGTCTACACAGGCCTGCGGTCCTCTTTTATATTCTGTCGAGAGTTCGGATTGCTCCACCTAAGTAGAACGAAAAGGAGGAATTTAAAATTCAAAGGGGGGAGCCAGAAGCTTCGCTTCCGGTAGCTTGCTAACTCTCCTAGTTAGAAGAAGGCTCTTTGTCGGATTATTTAGATCTGGATAGAGTCTCGCTCAGTAAAGAGAGTTGTAGATTCGTAAGATCATGATAGAGTCTCCGCGCGCTAGCGCGGCTCGCTTCTTCAAGCTCCGCTCGCTGCTTTTCGCCGTAGCTTGCTGCTCGCTCGCTGTCTACTAAACGAGCCTTCACTGCCCGCCCGGCCCCTATCTTTAATCTTAAGTAAAGTGAAGTAAAATCAATGAAGGCCCAAGCTCTTTGTTTGAAGCTTTGCCAGGAAGCTTCTACTTGCTTGTTGAAGCTTTGCTTCCCCTAATTCCGAAACACAACAATAGACTTGCAACCAACTATAGTATAGGAAAAAGCTTCTCTTTGATAGCGGTCATAGGGGGTTCAGAAAGGATCTGATCATAGATAGAGACTGAAACCTGTGCGGGGGTAGGGGCGGATGTAGCCAAGTGGATCAAGGCAGTGGATTGTGAATCCACCATGCGCGGGTTCAATTCCCGTCGTTCGCCCATCAATAAATGGACCATTTGTTACGGAGACACAAGACAAACCTTTCCCAACTAGAAATCATTTTTTCTGCAAGAAAGAGTCAATTCATCTCGCGGCTTTCAAACGCATCCAAGCAATTGGTATCCGATTGTTGAAACATAGAAACCATAGATTCGCGTCTATAGTCCTTGCCGCGTTGACAAAGATTGATTCTATAGTCGGTTACGTTACCTTTGTTGGTCAAACGGCTTACTTGTTGTTGACTTTGTCAGAAAAGAAAGTAGGGTTCGGGGGTTCATTGATTAGTAAACCGACCGATCTCTGAGATTGACATTGACCAGCCCTTTCTATTTCTATGGAAAGACAGGAATGTCGAATGTCAGCTGCGAAAAAAAAAGCGAGTCACCTTACTTTACTTACCTTATAAATAGGCTCCGCTGGACGACACGGCATTCTCGTTCAAATATAGGCCGGCCGTACTTGTGATGGTTCCCAAGGATCCAATATGACCACTTAGGTCTACGTTGCCACGATATTGTTCTATGGAAGCGGGCGGGCTGTTAGAAGTTCGGCCCGGTTTTTCTGGTGTCGTAGGGGAGGGATTTACCTTTCTAACGCATATTCTGTCGTACCGGCATGGCCCCACTGATTTGTTTTCGATCGGAGCGCAGCGGGTTCTACGTCCCTTTTTGAGAAGAATCACCAAAGCCCAGCAAGAGCAATTCCGGCACTATGAAATTCATTCGTTAGAACAAGCAAGGGATGAGCGCGCTAGCGCTACCAGCCCCAATTCGTTAATAGCGTTAGCCTTTATATATATAGGGCGTTTTCTTGCTGGTTCTTGACGTTTATTAACGAATTGGGGAACGGAACTAATTCATCTAGGGGCGCAACTCGCAATTTCATAGTTAGCTAACGAATTGGCGACTTGCTTGTTGGCTTGGCTTCGCTATCGCTCATGACTTGTATTGTAGTCGTAGTCTTGTAGTCGGCCCGTAATGCCTCTGTAGTCTTTCTAATGCTAATGCCTTCTTCATTCATTTTTTTTTAGTTGCGGTAGCTTCCGCGCCAGAAAAAAGGCCTCCTTCCCGGCCCTCCAGTTCGCTTCTGGCGACTAGCTTCTACCGCTAGCGCTTGGACTTGGAAGCAAGCTAAAGCTACCTTGAATCAATCAATGAATGAATGAAAAGGAACCTCCATGCAAGGGGTTCGAGGACCCGTTGGTCAAAGGAAAGGGGAGGTCCTGATTCCGGGACGGAGCCGTATGACGCGAGAGTGTCACGTACGGTTCCTTTGAGAAGGGTGTGATACCACCACCTATCAGGCCCGACGAGCGGTCCACGGAGCTGCATCCCTACTCACCTGGTCCATGCACATCGCTCTCTCCAGGAGGTTGGCCGCCTATCCTAGATCTTCCCATTTCCAAGAAGATCCCGGGCTCGATCTGGTTTAGTATCAAGGTGATTCTGTTTCCGTTCCTATATATATGGGTCCGTGCAGCATTTCCACGATATCGTTATGATCAATCAATGGGACCTGGCCGGAAAGTGTTCTTGCCTCTATCATTAGCTCGGGTAGTCCCCGTTTCTGGTGTTTCAGTCACCTTTCAATGGCTCCCTTAATGTTGTATGTGCCAGGAAGTGTCTTAAGAAGCGGGCTACTCCCTGAAAATGCCCTGCCCATAGGTTCGTTTGTCGTTGGGGCTAACTTTCTTCCTTCTTCTTCTTATCTTGTTATCTTGAATTCCGTGGCTTAAATTTCATTCCACCTTTCCCATGTCTTTCTTGGTTGGACAAACCCAACCGGCGATTTCCGACAAGTCTTTCTTCATTTTTAGAGCAAGAAGCGGAACTACAAGAAAGCTTTATTTCTCTTTCCCATGACGACTCCAACAACAACCTGGGCCGCACTGATTGAAAACCACATAATCCTTACTTTCATTCTCATAGTAATAGTCATACTACTCATAACTTTTCTAATATATACGTATGATAGAAGTTTTAGGACCCACCAGAAAAGCCTAAAACAGGTCCAGGACTTCAACAACAAAATGGGAGATGTATTTTTAAAACAAATTCATGTAGGCAATGATGGCACAACCATCATTTATGATTTACATCATAAAAACATAAATAAAGAAAAGAAAAGGTGCTTTCAGAAGTACAAAGTCCACCTGCCCCGGAAAAAGCGAAATAAGAGAACTATTTGAACTGGAGGAGCTTGCCAGGATGGCTTGGTAAGCAAGCAACCAGTTATGTAGGCGCCAACTCCCAGTTCTTTCTCTTCTTTCTTTTTTTTTGTCATGATCAGAAGGTGCTGGGTCTTTAGCTCCCAGGGGCGCTGGTTCGAGTCCAGCTCGTGACAAGGCCTTTTTGGTCATCCATTCATGAATAGCTCTTCTCTCTTGCTCTTCTATCGGTCCTACTACGGTTCCGCTAACTTCTTCCATTGTTGAATTTCTGCTCTTTCTTATGATTCTGCTCTCGAAGGCGAGAATTTCTGGGACAACACGCTAATTGGCTACTGCCTGGGTAAGAGGCAATGAAAGGGCTTATGCTTCTTCACTCTTCCAGAAAGGCCTAACCTTCGTTGGCTAGTAGTGGAAAGCGCATGTAGGAGCTAGGGGGCGGTAGGTATGCCTGTTAAGTTAGCCAGGTAAAGTAGTTGAGGACAAGTACAGGGTCAACCCAACCCTTCTCCAAAGGATCCTCTATTTGTACTTAACTATGTGTATACGCGTAATCTATAATCGGAGGGCCCGGCTTATTAAGGATAGAACGCATTGGTTGATGCCAACTTCGCTTTCACCATGTTTGGGTTTCAAGGTTTTCTGGATCCGAGCCCGATGGGGAATCTCAGTACGGGAAGTCGCTTTCCGGTAGAGAGGGCTCTTAATCTGAGATATAAATCTAAGAATATGCGACTAGTTCCTTCTTTCTTGGCACAGATACGGATACAACGGTCGGTTCGGTGCTGAACACGAAGTAAACCCTAGCTAGTGATTCTTTTTCTGCTCCTTCTTCTTAGAGGGTTCCTCCGCCCCTCCCTACTGGCTGCTGTTATTATCGTGCTACCAATCCTTTAAGGGAGGCCCCTGCCATGCAAAGGGATTTCTCTCTTTCTGACGAATAAAGGACTCGGTCAAAGCCACTTGGGGAGACGGGGTGACCATAGAAATCGGAGTTTGGAATGACTATGGGCAGGCAATTGTACTATTTTAGGTTTTGAAATGGGGAAGAAAAGAAGCGAAACCTCTATCATGATGCACAGGAGGGAGTAAAGCAAAGAGTGGAGAGTGAATCAACTTGCATTCTTTCTAGAAGAATAGATTTATACGCCCAGTGAAGTAGTAATGGCGCCCCCTATCATTGATGAATGGTGAATCGAAGAAGAAATCGAATATCTGGCCCGATCCAACCTAAAGGAATAGATGGAGTAGATTATGTAGTTCACCGGGCAACCGGAGTCCTTCGTTGCTACAGCAGAGTGATACTCCCTTCGTTATTGGATAGTTGCGGAGGACTACTCCAGCCTTCACTTATTCCACGTTCAACCCGAGAGCAGCTTGAAAGAAAGCTATAAATGAGCCATTTCATTTGAAAGGACTGAAGGAACTCAACCAGAATAGCTTGTAGTGGTCAACCCTTGGGTAGCTAACTATGCTATAGCTAGAGCATTTTGGAAGAGGAACCCTGCGTCTCCGGGTGCGCTGGATGCGGAGACTCAACCCTCATCTATGAATTAGTGGGCGTAAGACTGCTTGTTGTCCGTTCCTTCCACTCCAAGAGTTAAAACATCATCCGTTCATGTTCCTGACTATGTAAAGCGCCTTCTTTCAGTACTCTCCTTTTAGTGTTGAGCAACTTCGGATCCTCCCGATTCAAGGCAAGCTGCCTAAAAAAGGGAAAACTACTTCCCGGCCGGTAGGCGTTTCAGTTATCATTCCCTCTTGTTCGACACGAAGTATGGCCCGCTCTCACATACCGAGTGGACGGCCTGGTTCCTGGTTTCGAACCTAGGACCTATACCGATGCCTTGTCATACCATTTTTATTTTGGAACTGTTGCTCGGAGCTTTGCTCGCAGCAGAGGAGATTGGTAGTTGCTTGGAAGAAAGAAAAGGAAATGGTGCCACCCTGAGCTGCCTGTTGAGCACGTTTAAGGTCTAAAGAAGCAGGCGGTAACAAATGAAAGGATCTATAAGAGAAGAACACTCTTATTATGACTTAAATTGAAAGAACTCAAATGATCAGCTGTAGAACGTCACTGAACGCAGTCTGTATTACCCCTACTTATTTGCGAGAGAAGAGCGCTGGTATTGGAACCGGATCACGTTCCCAGCTAATACCACAAAGAAGTATCCCTTGTTGGAGAAGCTAGCTCTAAAACAGCTGCGATGCGAGCTCCTAGTCGTCAACCGGTGGGAACTACAAAACGCCCATAGACTTGTTCAGGGAAACGCATGGGCTCTCTGCTCGTTTAGGAGAACAATATGAAATGAACACGCCTTACTTGCTTTTCGGGACCCGAAGTTCTGCTCATATGCGGTAGCAGGTCCATAACTGGATCCTGCTCTTTCTCTGAACTAAGGAAATTATCCATTCACCTTCGATCCTTATCTCCTCATCAACTTCAACAATGATTTACTTACCTAAGATTGATGATCCACTCTACTACTCTGTCGGAACTTCCACGAAGGAGTACCATGCTGATGGTTTAGTAGCATTAATAGCTCCCAAACTTGGAATCTTCGAAAAGAATTAACGGCATGTCCGCCAACTTGCTATGACTCCGATGAAAGAGGAAGCGACCTCAATAGAAAAAGACTGGAACAACAATTGGACTCGAGAATAACTTACCCTAGTGGGCTAATAACAAAGTAGTTTATTTTCACACTTCGGGCTACTCCTCCCCTTGACTCCAGGCGGTAGTTTCGAGACTGTGTCGCGCGGGCTGCTTAGTACTTTGGAAATACCCTTTTAGTTGGAACTGGCCAATCCTAGTTTCGCTCAACGCTAAACGAAACTCTTTCTTTTGAATGAAAAGCCCGTGAGCCTAACAGAGGCTAGCTGTACGCCTTCGCAACAAGGAATGCGTTTCTGTCTTCAACGTCCGAACTACGTTTCGCCTCTTTGATCAAGGCTAAGTAGTTTCTAGTTCTAATTTTCGAAAGGGAAATCCGCGCTTTGTTCCAGCTTCTGCTCTCTTCTAGGACCCGTATCCCGACGATGTAGCAACCAGTGAAGGACCATCTTTAGTTGTAACGGCTCTGCCTTCGCCAGGAACATCTTTTGAATTCAATTCATTTGTCTTGTCTTCGGCCCTCTTTCGAGCTGCCTCTCTCTGATCCGAAGAAGAGTTCAATCCACCCGGGAAGGATACGATAAAAAAGAAATAGGAGCAACGAGTGGTTCAGATGTTCCTTGCTCAGATTGCTACTATGAACTGGTCTCGGCACCGAGATTTTAGTACTAGCTAGGTGTTGGGTATGATATATAGTATGCTTTCACCTCATCACTGGTAAGCCCTCGAATAGAAGGTGAGAGAACAATAAAGATGACTTACATTGATTGAATAAAAGCCTTCCAGTTTCTCTGTCGCGGGAGACTCCCGCGGATTTCCTTCCTTGCCACTCTAGCGACTATACGCTCTCCTGCCTTCGCTCATTAAGAGGAGGCGGTAATAAAGACAAGGTCAAGTAAAGTAGGGGTCACATCAACCTTCCAATGAGAGGTTTTCAGTGTCGGTTACCCAAGAAAAGGCTTTCGCTTTTGCTTCTCTCCGCAGTCATGGTCGACTTTTCTTTCTTTTACTCTGTGAATAGACAGGCGAAAGCTTGCTGTTCGACAGTACCTGACACGACTTGTGTGTCCGTGCCAACCGGGATCGTATCAACATCAGTAGCTTACTATAATGAAACTTCAATAGCGGTTGATCCGAGGGAAGCTCTTTCGGATTGTCAAGTACTATTTTATCGAATCCTAGAAGGAGTAGTAACCATTTGGAAGGCTTAGAGCAGTGCCCTGTTACCTTTCTTCTGGTTGGTAAACGCCCACGGATGGATTGGATACAGAGAGTGCTCCATGATATGTATATCGACGTTTTCTTGCTCACTTAAACTATTCATTCAAAGGTTCAACGACATGGGATCTGGCCCTGCAGCTATCGCTAGCGGGGGTAGGAAGGAAGAGAAAGACCACGCTCAAGCCAAACAGTGACCGCAATGAGCTTCGCTCTTGGATGAGAGACGTACTCTCGAGAGACAGACGCCTATGCTAAGAAGGAATGAAGCGAGGAGCAAACTATTGTTATCTAAAAAGAAGAAAAAGATTCCGCGGAAACGTGTCCCGCGCGTTGGCCCGGTAAGGCGAATTGATAGGCGGTATCCTGCCTACTCATAATCTTTCAAAAGATTTTCGCAGTTGTATTCATTTTTTTTTTTAATGTAAGTTTCCCCTCTCGTAGATTAAGTTGTTTTTCCAGATGTTGGCTCAACAGGAACTTCTGGGTCGTCGCACCACGTGCCGTAACCGAAAGCATTCCCTTCACTTGTGGGATCAGTTGATAATGCGCCTTCCTTGCTCGAGAAGGATCGAAAGAGCTTGGATCAGTGAGATAGGGTAGCAAGCCCATAGGTTTATAGGGGCATAGCTGTGGAAGCACAAGCATAGCAACAGTCGAAAGGAATAGAAATGGCAGAGATAGGCGCGGTTGGGTTTAGGAAGTGATGAGTATACCAACCATCGCAGGGGCGATGGGCGCCCTTCGTGAACTCGGGTAGAGCCCCCTATCTGTTTGAAATTTAAAACACTTTAAACTTTAGCCGGCTTAGCTTCTTCTATATCGTATCCAAGACCATATAGTAGGACAACGTGCTAAGTAGGAATGCCTCTTTTATCAGTTTTATTTACTAAGATATTTTGCCGATCTTTCCTGATGAACCCTACCTATCCAGAGGCCCTCCCTTTTCGTATGCTCTGTACCATTTTTCTTACTGTCTGTCCAGCTCCTCGTGCAAGGTTTCACCCTACTAGATACCTCGACTTAGCAATAGTCTTCAAACCAGAGATTCGGGGCATTTCTTATGAGAGCTCTCCTTCGAGTTCATCTCAACCACTTGAATCATAATAAATACGTGATCCGCCGAACTATCAAGAACGTACCGGCCTAGCGGTACATCAGTAAGAGCTACCTAGTGAAGACCCATTGACGGTCGAGCGTCTGTCACCATAAGGGATGGTTTCATAGTTTGTACAAGTAGATGCTTGCGCCACTATGAGTAAAGCCTACCAGTATTCAATAAATGGAAAGGGGAGTAAGAAAAGGGTCGGATATGTAAGCCATGACATCTTCCGATGGCGGGGCTGCCTGCAAGAAACAGTTCAGTTTTGAACAGTCCAAGGACCCGGTTAACGCCCCTAATAGAGTAAAACCACCTATATGTTCTAGTGATCTGTACCTATGACAAAGGCAGTTACCCGGCTGACCACTGAGGGAAATAGGCCCCTGTATCACTACCAGAAAAGAAAGGGTTACCCTTCCCCACTACAAACAGGACTCTGGCTTGCATGAGTAGCGCACTTTGAGAATCGCTGTAACGACATACCTTCTGGTTTACCGGCCCTTTTACGGCCGACTTCTTTATAGAAAATTTTTGGTTGTTCCCCTTTAGCAAAAGCGGCTTCCGTCGTGATTGATGGCTGGATCGTGAACGGGTAGGCAGCCTGCCAATGAATTCTATTGACATTTATTTCTAGTTTGGTTCTTCGCCGGCTCTGATAGCGAAGCTTCTGGTGAGTCCTAATCCTAATGATAGGCAGGGGCTTCTGCGGACCATCTACTGCTGAGTATTGTACTCGCGATCTTCTTAGCCTCATTTTGGGCTTGCCGGTAATAACCCGAGGAGCTGCTCGGAGCTCTGCTCGTAGCATCGAGAGGCCTATTTAACTTCTGGTTCAACCTATCTCCTTGGCTTGGACACCCCTTTCAAGGGCGGCAGGAACTGGCCCATTTGTGGACCGCTCTATTCGCGAAACGGACTAATGTCTCATTCCTCAGCTGAGATCTCATAGCTTTGGGTTGCGAAATAAACGAGACGAAGCGGAAGAATTCTGACTGGCTCAAGCGATTCATTCTGAGTAGCGGCGGGGTGAAGCAGAGCTAGGAGCTAGATATATGGAAGGGTAGTAAAGGCTCGGCCGGGGAAAAGCTGGAGGGGATGACTATCCCCGAGGGTGTGATCCGAACGATGCGGCGGAAGCGCTGCTCTTGAGCGACGATCTTACTTATAAGCTCATCGTGGTAATTATCTTTTACAAAACAACAAGGATCCTGCCTCCTTGTCTAAACTGACTTTGGCTTCGCACGTGTAAATTTCAGTAGATAGGTACGCCGCCTCAAAGAGAGGCGTGGTTCCGGTTGACAGACCCTAAGTGACCTTATCGGTGGTTGAACGCCACTCGCATAGGGAATGATTTCACAAAGCGCGTACTGGCGGATGTTCGCGTTGCTACAGGGAAGTATTTCCGTGCCGGTGACTCCGCCGCCCGTATTACAAGAAAGAGACCCACGAGACTCGGGAAAGCATTAGCATGCTGGTTCTGTTAGAAAAAGAAGAAAGCCCGGTTTCTAAGCTTGGCTGTGCTCGCGATGAGAAAGATAGAATGGAGGAATCTGTTTAGGCTACTACATATGTGTGAGCGGTGTATGGGTGGTATAGAGGAATAGCTTAGAGAAAGAAACTCTTACTTTGCTCATTAAGATCGACCTGGAAGGGGAGTCCAGTTGCTCCCAATTATAGAAGTGAACCCGTTCAAAAGCCTTTGGAGGTTTGGTTTCCCCGCTTACCTAAAGCAGGAAAAAGTGAAAGATGTGCCGAAGATCCGCCTATTAACTAATGAAATTATAGGTGCCTATCCCTCTCTAGCTGTTTGGAAGTCAAAGACTAAGAATTCTCAGAATTCGAAGAACGAACACGGTGGTACCATGGCAGGCGAGGGAGATCCATAAATGAAAGACGAGAGCAAGGCTCTCTCCTCAGAGGTTTTTTCTCGCTACCTGCTTTTACGCTGGGATTCTAACTTAACGAAGTCTCACAGCTTGGTATTTCTACTAAAAAGTCTCCGCTACACGGAATAGCAAAAGATTGATGATTTCAGTTTCACAGCTTGACATTCCACATTCCTTTGTCATTCACTGTTGAGAGCTATAGTACTACCCATTAGTTGTGATCAGATCTAGTCGGCATCAAACTAATCTATGAAAAGATTATGAATGACCAGACATTCGGAACATAGCTAAGATGCTGGGTGCGAAAAGGTGCTGTTGAAGAGTCTCTCTGAACAGGGTCAGGGCTAAGACAGAAGACCGGGAATCTCCAAGTCAAAGATATGCTCAAAGGTTGAAGAGAGGGTGCCCGTTCAAACCGATATGCTTCTTCGCCTCGCTCGATGATTTGGGAAGAGTTGGAGATTCATCTCTCATCGAAGAAGGAAGATAGCACTCAACGTTACATAGGTTGAATGTTGGGCACGAAGTTGACGCGGAAACATGAATTGAAGCACACAAGAATCCCGCATTCCAAGGCTCCGAAAGGCAATCTATTCCATCAACATCTGATGCCTCTGCTTGACCCCGTACCGATGGAAGCGAGTACGCTGCCTAGACCCGGAAGGAGGAACCTCACTCGAGGCAATAGGCCCAACTAATCATTATGCATCTACTTGCCAGCTAACTCCAGCAAATGAACACCCATCTCTGTCACTCCCACAACAGCGAATGGAACCACCAGCTCGTGAAGCAAGTTCGGGAGGGCTTGGTTCCCTGGGATTGGCTTTGGGCCTAGCCGACGTTGGAACAGATCCTTAATGACTGGTGTAAAGGGCAACCTTCCCACGGTATCTCTTGATACGCTTACCCGACGTGCTTCTTTTCATGTTATTGCTCTTGCAGCGCTTATTCTTCTGGTTAACGCGCCACACTAATAACAGATTCGAGGCTAAGCACATATCCAGGCTGAGGGTCTCGATTAGTCTTATTTAGTTCCATGAGCGGTGTACGATAGGCTTCCGGATGTTGTTGCGCATGCAAGTGAAGGTCAGGGAGCACCTTATTAATGCCTTGGAGCGGGGTGCAATTGATGTTCCTTGAACGCGTGAACTTTCCCTTGATGGGTATGATTATTGACTGGGTGATCCTTATTCTTCTTCTTGACCAGATGGTAGTTAAAGGAAGATCGCTTCTGAACAGGTGGTCTGTGATAAGATAATAAGGGCATTGCTCCTGCGCCTGCCGTGGCTACTAAATCTGCAGCTGCGTCCGCTACTAAACCATGGGCTCTGGGTTTCCAACTGAAATGGGATCTGTATATGGAACGTCTACAGAGACTGGAAGGGATGCCGTGTGCTATGGAACAGGATCCGCGCCTGTCCAGGTCGAGATCCAAAGCCATCACCTATAGGGGCCCATTCCTTTTCCATATCCAGTTGGAGTTCGAGCAGCAGGAGGAAAGGCAGAGGCTTAAGAGGCAAAGGTCACCTGGGTTTATTGCATGAAAAAAAAAGAGGAAGCATAGACAAGAGCAACGGTTTACTCGGTTGAAGCAATAGAGGCATAGATAGAGCTAGCAGCAGACCTCGTGGCAAAGCTATAAGTAACAAATTCAATAGAAGATCCCGTGCCTGCATGCAGGAGCAGTAAAAAAACACAGCATATTAGAAGCACCAATTGAGGTTGATCCGGAACCACCAGCAGAGAAAGCAGCGGGAAGGAAGGTAGCAGCAGTTCAAGATGTAGCTGACTAAGTTCAAGCAGCGGATTCAGTGGCAAGGTCTCTAGGCGCAGATCGAGATTGAGTCCATGTTCGAGAGCATGCATTAAAGCCAGAAGCAAAGGTAGAGGCAAATAGGGAAAGTTGATTCAGAACCAACGATAGTTGGTTGCATACCCAGTTGTCCTCGTTTACTCAGATTCAGTTGGAGCTCAAAAGCTTGTTCCAACATCCGAGCCAATTCGAGTACCGGAGCTCGCAGCAGAGCCTGCGGCAAAGGCAGAGTTTTTGGTTCCATTTCCAGTTAAGGACAGATCGGAACCCAACTACGGTAACTAGCTAATCAATACCTAATCAATGAGATCTATTTCCTGAGGGAAGTCGCTTAGGGTTTCTATCAAGCTAGGGGTCTACAAAGCAAGCAAGATTTTGTAATTTATTATTCTTACTGGTTATTGAAAAGAAGGTTCATACCGCAGCTTAAACCATTTGGACCAGGGGTAAGGAAGAAGAGTTCTTGTTGCTTCAAAAAAGATCTGGCGAAGAGCAAAATACACCTATAATTAGAGGCACGAAACACTTTTCTTTTAAGAGCTCACGCGGATTATGCCTACCTTGGCTACTGGTGAAGATGGAGTCAATTTACTTAACCAAAGCCATACCTGAGTGACTTAGGAAGCGGCTTTGTCTTAGCCTTCTGCCCGAGCCAACAGCCCGATCCTTTCATGGGGGAAGGGCGTACTCTAGCTTTGGATCAATGTGCCGGTTAGTCCAGTAAAGAACGACAGCAAGAGTTAACAATCTTTTGCGCTCCTTGCCCTCACTTGTTACTGGTTCAAATCGTTCTATGTGCTTGTTTGGTTCGGAGAGTGCGCCACCTTGCTCCACTTGATGTTCGTATGCTGTCTTCTCCCCATGTCAACATATTTGGACGAAGTGAAACAGAGAAATTTTGGTGCCGAGGACAATCCGCGAACCCACGTTCATCAAGTGCTTCGCTGACATAAGTTGAGGCCGAAGAACTCTCATCCGATCCGCTTTCTCAAGGAATACATAGACGTCTTCCCTTTAAAGAGATCTCTTAGAACAGTTCTGTAAGCACCTCTCCTCGCATTCTCAAGAATAATATCCAATTCAGGGCTGGGGAAAAGTACTTTATTCAATCTAGGAGAGAAGGAAAAGAATCAGTGCAGTGAGTCATCTCAGCTCGAGTGCGTCTCTGACTTCTGGAGTGCCTTCACTCAAGTCCTTTAGTGGTCAGCCATACGGCATTAGTTCCCGGGCCTACGTTTGCTCTTGGCACACTACTTCAAGCCGTAGTGCGCTAGCCCCTGTTTAAGCTGCTTAGGCCCTTTAATGAATACGAACCCTATCCTTTATTTTTTATTAATTCAGTAAGAAATAGAGATAGACTACGGAACTCAATACAGTAATTGCTCCTGCGCTTCTAGCTCCTGGGAGAGGCACTCTATCTGACTGACCCGACTTCCCGCCATGGGGGGACAGGAAGTACGGATATAATACCACGATTCGAACTTACGACTCTTTTCGATCCTAAGCTAGGCGCATTGGTTTGCCCACTCGCTTCATACCACTCGAAAGAAGGGGGCTGGCTGCTAAGCTGCAGCACGTACCCACGCCCTGTCAACACGTGGAGAAGGGGGAAAGAAACAAGGGCTAGCCGGAGCTCCCCTACACCTAGCAAGTGGCCAACCATTTTGTGCTAAATTGTTACGCGATAAGTCGAATCGAGGATCAGGAAATGGTTTCTAAGATCTGAAAGTGTGTCTGTGTGTTATATAGTGCCTGCCATCTGGTTTCCGAAAAGCAAGTCGACTAACGGAGACTTCAAGTATGAATTTAACCGCTGCCCCTTGTTAGTAATGTCCGTTCAGTGCCTCTTGCTTGTCTTAGGCTCGCTTCTTCGCGTTCCTAGCCTCTGGCTTGATTCAATCTTTTCCCACCCACTCCCTCCTTCTCGGATAGAGATGCTGGCCGACTCTCCTTATATCAGATAAATGTTATTAGCTCAATGGCAAGACTAGATCAACGATTTGATGAAGATAACCGAATTGATTTGAGGATCTGATCTTAGAAAGCGTATGCCCCTTTTTTCCTTCTCTTAGCTCGACTGCTTGTCTCAGTCTTTCCGATCTGCTTATAAGGTTTTCTCATTAGCTCGACCGGAAGAGCGGTCTAATCTTGCTCGGGGAGAGCGCTTGATTCTCTCATAACTCGATGAATGGCTTCCCTTTAGTTCGACCGTAAAAGCAGGTCAATAGCCTAACATCTTGTCTTAACTCGCGGATTGTGTCCAGGCCCGGCACGTCCAAAGCGCGAGGTCAAAGGTAGGCAAAGAAGACCGAGCAAGATCCGTCCAGTAGAAAGGGCTGGAGGGAAGAGCGCCATCTCCTCGGACAAGGTTGGCAACCCTTGTAATCGATGCTCTTCCCGTTCTCTCTGGCTTGTGGGTTAGTCACTCCAGGTGAAAGAAAAAATCGATATTGTCAGGGAAGTAGAGCGCCCCTCACAGAGACCCGAGCGGGAGGGCTCACCCGCACTTGCCCTAACTTGCTTGGTTGGTAGAACTCCATCTCCCACGTCAGCGAAGCGGCATTCAATATCTCTCTTGTCTGGAGAGCGGGATCCAGCTGGCCCGAACAGAGCACACCACACCGCTTGTTCTATTAGCTCGCTTGTCCGTATCACTCACCCGGATAGCATCAACATCTACGGCTAGCAATCCGTTAGAGATACATTCAAATCCTTTAGACTACTTGAATAATCTACTAGAAAAGTATGGAGATAGTCCGATTAGATTGAACAAGGGTCAGGCCATGGACCACTTGAAATCAATTTGGGATACACTTCAGAGAAAGTCATACAGCAGTATGTAATCCGTGTATTCACTCCCATAAGGATGCCACTAAAGTCTTAGGCCTTAGCTGACTCCTAGCTCGTTTCACCCCTCTACTGACGAAGAAGAAGGGTAGGCAAGTGCCACTCCGCATAGAAAGATTGAATATGCTTATCTAATCAATTGATTTCATTCATTTATTTGATCATGTTCACAAAATTGTGATTATATCACCCCTTTCTATCATCTTCATCGTTCCAATGCCAGCAACTTGGATTTGTAAACCGTTCAAAGGTAGTATTGAAATAAGTCAGTATAAGAGCTAGACTCAATAGTACAAGCCTATCGCCAAATTCGTCTGTATTGACTCTTGTATAATTCGTACGGTGAGAATCTAGCCTTACAACAGACAGACAGACTCTGTAAAGTATATACACTACCGTTCATAGTAGTACGAATTGCCAGATTAGAGGTAGTACCTGTTGACTGAGTAGATCGATTTATAACTAAGATTTGAAAGCAAGATATTACATATCAGATAAGACACTTTTCTTTCCTCTTTAATTAAATTAAATTAATTATGGAAGCTCTGCTGGATGCTTTTGATAGGAAGAGGAGGAATAAAAAAAAAACAAATCATGATGTTATTAGAAGGAGCCAAATTAATCGGTGCTGGAGCTGCTACAATTGCTTTAGCAGGAGCTGCTATTGGTATTGGAAACGTTTTTAGTTCTTTGATTCATTCCGTGGCTAGAATGATAAAAGTTTCTTACGTCCGTTTTGTTTTCTTATTATTAGATAATTGTTATTTTCGACTCGGTTTCTGCCTTCTCCTCGGTATCACTGTGAATTTGATCTTTTTTACTACCATCACCTTTTGTGACGATTCGCCAAGTGCAAGCCAGGTTCCCGCTGCTACTCAAGAACACCCATCTCCCAATTATATCCTGCTTGACAACTATTTGAGATTCCCTTCACAAAGTCCTAGCTGGGTGACGTGTGTTCGCAACTGCCTTGCACAAGCTCGACCTGAGGATTTCGAATCCACAGTTCTCCACTTTCTTAAGCTCGAGAGTTTAGGTTGTGCAACCCGGAACATAGAACACCTGTTTTCTAATCTCTATTGTGCGAATTCAACACCGTTGGCTCCAAATGTTCTTCAGGCGGGTGTCAAGGAGATGCTAATTCGCTATCAAATCCATGATATTGAATCACTGAATGGAGTAAATGCAAGTTTAACGGATCAACAGGAGCAGTCGCCCTTCTTTCGTCGAACCCTTGAGGAAAGCGAAATAATCAATGAAGCGAGGCGAACTCAACTTCGGGAGGCGGCCGAAGCCACGCGAAGAGAGGCTGCTTTTAGAGAGATGGTTTTCGAGAAAGAGGCGATTGAGGGCCGGCTTGGTATTTTGATCGATGAGAACCACGAAATATTCCGCGATATAGTAGCAGCCCAGATGCGGGGCGGCCGATCCAGCCCAGGTTTGTAAACCAACCCACTAGAGAGAGGGTGAGCCGACCTAGCCTAGTACGAATGGGTTTTTGTTGCTCAAGACCCTTGAAGCGGCTGAGGGGCAGTGGATGACCTGGTCGAGAGAGATACATCGGTGTAAAAGATTGAGTGGGATCTGGTTCACAATGGATTGGGGGAGGGGGGAACGAGGAAAAGCAAAAATGGTTGAAGGGACTGATGAGTGAGAGCGCTCCGAAGAGCAAGCAAGTTCTTTCTCAACACTGATAATACGATGCCCCAGGAAAAAAGGACGGCCGAGCGCGTAGAGCAAGAAGTTATTTCAGGCAGAAGAAAGAAATCCATGAACTTTGTACAGAGCATCTCGAAAGAAGATAAGCAATTGGGGCTGAAAAAAAAAAAAAAAGATTTTGTCCATTTACCACCGATCCACAATAATACCTTTGTTACCGTGACGGATGCTAGGGGGAATAAAAAAACTGGGGCCTCAGCAGGTTGTTTGGAGGAATTCAAAGGGAGGTCTCGTCTTTCTCGGTATGCTGCTAAAGCAACTGCAGAACATGTCGGGCGATCCGCCAGAAATCTGGGGATGAAGTCGGTTGTAATGAAAGTGAAAGGATCCACTTATTTCAGGAAAAAGAAAGCAGTGATCTTGAGCTGGAGAGAAGGTTATACCTTTGCTGAGTGTAAGCGAAGTGAAGGAGTAAGAGATCCATCGAAAATTATGTACATCCGCGATGTGACCCAACTTCCACATAATGGATGCCGACTCCCCAGGAAACGTCGTGTTCAAATAGTTCCAAGAAGTTCTCCATTTTCACTTGACAACAATTCCGGAAAAAATCTGACTCGGAGGGAAGGGAGTACGCGCGCTAGCGCGCTACGGCTGTTAAGGCGCGCTAGCGCGCTAGCCTTTTTTTTGAAGCAGCTAGCAGATTCTGAAGAAATGAGCTTCAGGCTGTGTAGTCTGATGCAGCTGGATGAAGACAGACGGATGGGAGGCTGGAAAGAAACCATAGGTAGGGGACTTTTCAGTTATAGACTAGGTCCTGTTATGCCAAACAAACTGGCCTGTGGTGACTCTGGAGCCGTTGCCCCACCCTGCGCAAGAAACTTTGAGTTCTGTAGGCCAGTCGTCAGGTCAGTATAAGGGGTGTCAGTGAGGGGCTGCAAGCAAGTAGAGTCCGATAGTTAAGGGAAGAGTGAAGAGGCGAGTAGCGCGTTAGGAGTCTATAGAAACGAAAAAAGCCCAGCTCTACCATAGATTAGGCTCGTAGTCAGACGAGCTGAGCTGCAAGAAGTCTACTCGTCGTTGAGTCTTTCCGGAATTGTTGTCAAGGAGAATAGCCACCCACTTCGATTATCCAGACGAGGAAAAGTACTCCTATAGGCCGTCCTAAAACGCTTTGTTTTCAACATTCATGGCCATCGGTCGTCGTTCGAATCGGGAGAGGATGTGGTGCCCCGCAGCTTCGTCTAGAGCCGGGCGTCCAGCCATGTAGGAAGACTCACCCTAGCCACTATAGCGACCCCACCCCCAACTCTAGCTGAGAAGCACCCTCCATCCACTTCCCCTTTTCCGTGTGCCCAAAAGCCAGCCCGGTTGTTGAGCCCCTTTCCGATTCCCTCACCCAATCTCATGAGAAACCAACCGTCAGGCCCCACTCATTATAGCTGCCTTGTCACCTTCTAAATAAGCACTTCTTCGATTTATTTAATAATTTTCCACTAGCCCCATTATTGGGATGCCCAAGCTCAATATCATATGTGTTCTACCAACGAGAAGCCAGGAGCCTAAAGAAAGCACTGAGAAAGAGATAAGTCTTCCATATAGATTCGTATATATACTGTGGTTGGTGCTATATGATCTTTAGCTATAGGTCTCGTATAGTGTGCTTGCTATATTGAGTATATATACGAGTCACGAGTAAGAGGAGGTGGTAACGATTGATGTTCATATTTTCGTATTTGCTGACTGAAGCCTCACATCAAGGTGACAGGATTCGCCAAAAGCGTGGTTAATAATTGTTCCTGAACATTTTTAATTCCCTAAAGTAAAGGGTGATGACATGTTATATGTCTTTTTTCAGACTTTAGAAGAGCATGTAGAGCATCTTCGTAAGGTCATGACGCGGTTAAGGGAGAATGAACTCTATGTGAAGAAGGAAAAGTTTGAGTTTTGCCAGCCAAGAGACAATAACGTTTCTTGGGCATGTGATCACACAGGGACAGGTTCGTATGGACGAACAGAAGGTGAAGGCTATCATGGATTGGCCTACACCGCAGAAGGTACCTGAGCTCCGCTCTTTTCTGGGTTTAGCCAACTATTACCGGAGGTTTATAAAGGGTTATTCCAGAAAGGTTGCTGTCCTTACTGACTTGTTGAAGAAGGACAGACCTTGGCAATGGACCGCAGAGTGTCAGCTTGCTCTTGAGAAGCTGAAAAATGGAGTGGCAACGGAACCAGTGTTGCGGCTCCCTGATTTTTAGTTACCTTTCGAAGTTCACACTGATGCTTCAGACAAAGCCATTGGTGGTGTGTTGGTACAGGAGGGTCACCCTGTTGCGTTCGAAAGCAGAAAATGGAATGAGGCCGAACAGCGGTATCCAGTCCATGAGAAGGAGATGCTGGCAGTGATTCATTGTTTGCGGGAGACATTATTTGCTGGGAACTAAGTTCATAGTTCGGACAGATAATGCAGCGGTTACCTACTTCTATAGTCAGAAGAAGTTATCTCCGAAACAAGCTAGGTGGCTGGAGTTCCTAGCGGAGTTCGACAATAAGTTTGAGCATAAGCCTGGAAGGACTTATCTAAATTTCCGGGCGGTACCGGATGCTTTGAGCAGGAAGAGTGTGGCAGCTTTTGTCGCAGCCTTGATGACAGTTGAGTTCCTGCCTCGGATTATTGAAGAGTATGCCAATGATCAGTCGTGTGTTAGACTGATTCAGCAGATTGTTGACGGTCTTACTCGCAGATTTTGGGTAGAAGATGGTCTGATCTACGCCAAAGGTGGGCTGGGCGTCTTTTTGTTCCTTGTACTGGTGGCTTACGCAGGGAATTGTTGAAGGAGACGCATGATAGTTTGTGGGCTGGTCACCCGGGTGCTGAACGCACTCATGCATTGCTAGCACGTTCCTACTTCTGGCCCAAGATGGAAGAGGCCGTGGAGTTGTATGTGAAGACTTGTGTGGTATGCCAACAAGACAAGACCGAGAGAAAGAAAGCAGCTGGGTTGCTTGAGCCACTACCGATCCCGGACAGGCCGTGGAGGAGTTTGTCCATGGAATTTATTACTGGGTTGCCAAAGGTTGATGGGTTTCAATCGATATTGGTGATCGTTGACAGGTTCTCGAAGTATGCAACGTTCATTCCAGCACCGAAGGTGTGTGATGCAGACACAACAGCGGAGTTGTTCTTTAAGTACGTGGTTGGTGAAGTACTGGGGTTTGCCCGAAGACATAGTCAGTGACAGAGATACGCGGTTCACAGGCAGGTTCTGGACCGTGTTGTTCAATATGTTGGGGTCTGAGTTGGGGTTCTCTACAGCAAATCATCCGCAGACTGACGGACAGGATGAGCGGATCAATGCTTTGCTAGAGGAATACTTGAGACACTATGTGACAGCTAGTCAGAATAACTGGGTGTCGTTGATGGATACGGCACAGTTTTGCTACAACCTGCACAAGAGTTCTTCCACTGGGATGAGTCCCTTTGAGATTGCTACAGGTCAGCAACCTTTGACGCCGCATGAGATTGCGAAAACAAAGAGTCAAGGTGCCTGCCCTGCAGCGGTTTGCTCGTTCGAAGCAAGAGCTTAGAGAAGAAGCTCAGGACAGTTTGTACAAGGCAGTGAGAAGGATGAAGAAGTACGCCGATGAGCATAGGCGTCATGTTGAGTTCAACGTGGGGGATAAGGTAATGCTGAAGCTTACTCCGCAGATTTTGAATAAAAAAAGTAGTAAGACAGTGCACCGAGGACTGATTCCTAGGTACGATGGACCCTTTGAGATCATGAAGAAGGTGGGTCGATGTGCTTATATATAGGCTCATTCTGCCAGAACGCCTAAAGATACATCCGACTTTTCATGTGAGCTATCTGAAAGAGTTTAATCAAGACTTGGTTGACAAGGCTAGGCAGTCAGTGAAGCGTGCTCCTCCAGTTGTGCGCAAGCAGTTTGACAGGCAGGTTGAGGAGATACTAAACCACGAAACCAAAGGTATGAGTAAGAAGAACCGGAGAACTTTTTACTTGGTTAAGTGGAAGGGTTTGCCGAGCAGCGAAGCGTCTTGGGAGAAAGATACGACGTTGTGGCTGTTTGAGAAGGAGATTAAGGCTTACCTTGAGAAGTGCTCGATGAGGGCATCGAGTTCATCTGGTGGGGGAGGTTTGTTAGACCCCGTGCTTGAAGCTTTAGTTTGTACCCAGGATGATAGCTATCATATGCATACGGGCTGGGCGCGAGGTGATGCTTGGTTGGAGTTGTTGGCTATGTGTAAAGACTACCTGATGCATGACAGACCTTGCCATATGCTAAGGCAAGGGCTGAGCTAGTTGTTCGTGGGCGGCAATCAGCTGTGTGGTGGTTTTGCATTGAAGAACTCCAATGTTACCTTTTGGAATAGAGGGAAAAATTGGAGTGGCTAATATAGGGGGGGACTAGTCTGTTGAGCTTGAACCAAGGGTGATGCATATGAGATCTTTGCCCTACGGCCGCTGGTGGGCTGAGATGTATGTTGGTGCATGCGGATGACTAGGTGATGGTATATGCAGCGTGTTCATGGTTGGATCGTCTTGCTTGGGCTTGGATATCATAGGCGTGCATGGGATACTAGTCGTGGGCAAGGAGCAGGCCTTGCCCATGCATGAGACAGCAACAAAGAGTGGTGATGGGCAGTTACGGGCGGTTACGGAACTGCCACACATGGCAAGCAGTGATGGCTTGGTTCTTTGTTGGTTTGGGTGGTTTTTGCTGGAGCATAACTACCTAATGATGCATGAGAAACATTGTTTGGACAGCAAGAAGAGTGGTGGCGGTTACCTAACTACTCTCTACATGTGGCAGTGTAGTCTGTGTCCCTTGTAAAGCAATGTACATCTGTCTTCTTCTTGTATTGCAGTAGGATAACTGTATAGTAAGTGCTGGCTTGTAAAACCAGACTTGGTCTGCCATGGGAGAGCAGAGCAAGTGAGTGTTGTATCCCGTAATTGTACAGCAATCAAAATTGGGCTGGTGCCCTCCCTTTACCATGTGTTGTTGTGTGTGTTCTTTCATAGACTGCAAAACAGTGTGTGTATGCGTAGTTGAATAGCCTGACTAGGAAGGATTTCTAGTGGCATCGCAGGGCAAAAAAAAAGTTGGGCTAAAATTGGACCCTGTGACAGTTGGTAAAGGGCACCAGAAGATCCGGGAGATGCAAGAATTATAAAGGAATAAGAGCTAGGATTCAATACTCTTTTTATTATTTGATTGGAGACTATACGAGACTCTTATACTCAACGGTTTTTGAATTCATACGTTCTTTCTGAATATGCGTTCTATACTATATGAATAGCGTTCTATTCCATGTAAGCTCTTCTCCTAATTCCGAACCGGTACTGAACAAGCTAGGGATGAGCGCCTAGCGCGAAAGCCGTAGCGCAACAAACAACGGTAGAGCACCGCGAAAGCCGTTGTGCAACAAGCAACGGATGAGCACCGCGCCGTTGCGCAACAAACAACGGAACAAGCAACGGATGAGCGCGCTAGCGCGAAAGCCCCAGTTCGTGTTAATTGCGTGCCGCCTTTATATATATAGGGCGTTTTCTTGCTGCGCGAAAGCCCCAATTCGTTAATAGCGTGCCGCCTTTATATATATAGGGCGTTTTCTTGCTTAGTCGAGAGTGCCGAACGTAACGGAGATAAGATAGAGCGGAACGGAGCTAAAGCAGTCGATAAAGGCGTTGTTTCTTCTCAAGCTCTTTCTCCTTCCTTCCCAACCCTGCCCTTTTAGCTCTTAGGTAAGTAAGCTCCTTGCTCTTTCTCCGGAAGCTAATCCACCCCAATACAACCTGTCTGGCCTTTCACAAATCTTTTCCTTTCTACCTATTTACTCCATGAATTAGCGTCGACCTGTCTTTTCAGCTTCGACACCAGCGGCTACTTAAGCTGAAGCTCCTGTTCAAGGGAAGGGTTCCAAACCAGCCTTAGAACCAACCTTAGACCGGACCCAGAAGCAACCTGAAGAGAAAGCCCCCAACTCCCCGAGACAGCTATTGGCATCAGGGGGCAGCGATGACCAGGACCCTTTATCATAACTTCTGCTCGTTGCATACCCTGCCATACTCCCACGAAAAGCCTTTGATCTCCCACCCAACCCGATCCACTATTAGAACGTAGTAGGGAACCTGTACTGAACTCTAAAGACGACTAATAAGTCGAGCCTGTTATATATAGTCTAGAAAGTGAAAAATTAGATATTGCATAACTAAAGATACAAATTTGAATCTACAAATGAGTATGCTCCTACGGAAAGCAAGCAGAAAGTGGTAGTTTAGTAAAGAAAAGGTGAACGGAAATTAAAGAGAAAACCACTTTAGCAAGCTGCTTACTAAAAGAGGGCGAAAAGACTATAAAGCCAAGATTAGAGCTGGATCATTAGATAGGAATCCGAAGATGAAGAGAGAAACAAAGAACAACTGAAACCTAAGAGCGGATAATAGCTGCGGATATATCGCTTTCTGTTTCCGCTCTATCTGCCAAGGGGAAATCCCGGGAAAGGGAACCCCGAGAAGACCGTATTCATGTGCAACTGATTCAATAGGATCGGTTATGAACCCAAGTAAGAGCGGATAGGAGTACTCATACTCAAGGACCGGAAGCTCTCACAGCGTCAAGGCAAAGAATCACTCCTATTGGAATTGGAAGAAGAGCGTTTACGATCAGAGCTAGAAGAGTGGGAGGGAATGAAATAGCAATTGCAGCTACTTCTGTGTGTGGCTATCTTCTCCTATTGATTAACGGTTAGTATATAGCCTTACAAGCAAGTGAAGCACTCGCCCCTTGCTAGTAGGCTTTCCTTCCGGGCGTCAGGTCGGCACCCTCGGATAGCACCTACGGAGGACACCCTGCGTGTAGCATTCCCCACTCCCCTTGTGTAAGTATGATTTGAGCTGCTCCTCGGCTTTCTTCAATATCTAGGGTATTCAGGATAGTGGAATGAGTTACCAGCCCGGAATTCCTTCTCAAGCCCACGGGTGGATGTACTGGATGCTGCTCGTCAAAGTCAAAGCAAGGAATGTGGCACGTAAGAGATCCATAGTACGCAAAGAGAGCTGTTTCGTTTCTGTTCTTCCTTCAATAGAAGAGCACGCCCTTGGCCTTTATCACCAGATCAGCCGTATTTGGAAATAGCTGAACCTCTTTGTATTGCTGAATCCATGACTTATTTTCCAATATATATCCCTTCTTCATTCTGGTCCTCGTGAAACATGAATTTAGCTACCTTGAACCACTGTAACGGTCTCCCTTCTAATATCAGGCTTCTTTACTTGACTCGGCCATCCATCAGCTTCCAACCATTACCTTTATTACTGCTCAATCCATCACCTGTTCCTTGTTCCTGGATAATGTTAGCTGCGCTTTCATTTTTTTTTTATGCTTCTAAGAATTTCATTACATTATGAATGAGGAGATCTTTATAGCAGGATCTTCCCTTTCTGCATTCTGCTATCAATGATCTTTGGATTTTTGTTGGCTATTTCAACGCCATCATTGGCGCCCCATGAAAGGGTGGAGAGTTGATTCCTTTCTTCAATGCATTCCGATTTACTGGACTAACGGCGACTGGGCTACCTTCCAGCGGCTAGCGCCTTCTTAGACCGAGGTATATCTCCGGGTCAGTAAGTAGCATGTTACGGGACCCCGGTAGTCAGTCTAGCTCCACGCTCCTCAGCTCCGCTTCCCGCCAGTAGGCTATTCCAGTCTGTCTGATGAATGCCTTATCCCCTTTCGTGAGGTCTTTAACAAGTCGAATAAGTTAGGATTTTGTTGGCAACAATCAAAAGTCTTCTAGAGTCGGTCAGCTAGGCCTGTCCCCTCAGCCGGTGAAATCCCGAACTACCTGTATTAGTACGACAGCCAGTAGGAAGGAAGAATTATTTAGGAGTACCAATCCATCTAACTTGAAAGAAAATCGTCTTTTAGCTCTTTATTTCCCCGCAGATGCTGAGCCGAGCTGAGCAAGCTGATAGGGGCTAACAAGGGCTTTATTCACCGCGAGGTGGACAGCACTCCACCGGCCCGACCCTCTCATTGAATGACCTAATATGAACCTGTGATGGCTCACTTGCTTTCTTTCCAAGGTCATCTATATCTTTCAAAAGCGACTGGATTTCTTTCTTCTTCTTCTTCTGCTCCTATACGTCGTCCTTTCTCATCCTCAGCTAGACCCTCTGTCTGTATGCTCTCATCCAGAGGATTGGCAAGCCAAAGAAAATGGAAAGCCCATTCAAACACTTTGAAAGTTCGGAAGCCTTTTGTGCGACCGTCCAATCTTCGCGGCCTTAACATGGAGGCTCTACGACGAGAGCTACTCAATAGCTCAGACATGCAAGAAGAATTCAATAAGTACGAGGCAGATCCTCGACGAGAAGAGTGGTTGAAAGACTACTCTGAAGGAAAAAGGAAAGAGATCGGAGACAGATGGCTTGATCACTGGATTGTGACAGGGAGCACCATGTCACTCCTTGATTATGTTTATCGCTCTGGTTTTGTCTCAAGACCAAGCAAGCGACTTTTTCCAACAAGCCATCCGCCCGGAGAAACAGCAACTGCTAGTGTGAAGGCAACACTGACGACAATCGAGCCCGCGCTATCAGCTAACGGGTCTGAGCAATCAGATCAGCCAGACGAAGAGCTGCAGCAGAATGACAATCCTCATCAAGGATATCCGTTGGTAGTTTGCTCTCTTGCTAGAGTAGGTATACGCGGATTCGGGTTGCCTAAGTAGAAGGCATGGAACTAGTGATTCCCTTGCGATCTTGTCTTCCTACTATATATAGAAGGATCAGCGCGCGGATCAGGCTTTCTGACTCGCGGAAATAGGCTAATGCTATGCCTAAAAGTAAGCATTGGATGAATGCCCGGGGCCAAGCACTGGCTGGCGGACAAGCAGTAATAAAAACCTCTACAGCCTTTGTTTCGGGTTCGATTTCTTATGCAGTTAGGAGTGGTAGTGCTAGCGGGCAAGTCACGTTGCTCCTTCCCCCTATCATCCATGCCTATTTGGTTGGATCATCTCGCTTTGCGACTGAGTAGGCTATAAGGTTTAACACATGTTTTTTGATTTCAGTCCTTGCCGCTCTGTAAGAAAGGTTGCCAAAGGCATTCTTAGATAGCATCCTTGGTAGCGAGGCGAGGGTGCCAATTTCGGGTGAGGTAATGCTAATTGATCCTCCGTAGTTGATGAACCTCTTTCAGAGCCTGTTACTCGTAAGTAAAAAGAATTCTATGCCCATGGAAAAAGGATTTCAATGCTGATTTAGGGCCGGGACAAGACACAAGACAAGACAGAACCAGGGAGTCTGGATCACTGCTTTGCTATCTGACATGACTAACGTTGGTTTTTCTTTGTCAAATAGGGCCACTGGATGCGTTTGGGGATAGGAGGAGATTAACCACTAGGGGTTCACATGACATGATCTGGAACGGGTGACTCCACTAGCAAGGGAACGGCGGATTCATAATCCACTCTCGCTAATTAGACAAAGGGGAATCGAAGCCAATTACGAGAGCCTACTATCTTTATCCTCAACAGTCGCTTCTTTTCTTGCTATCCTTTTTTTCTTACCAAATTGCTTAGTCCTTTGAGGGCACACAGTAAAGCACAGAAAGTTCTCGCTCCTTTTTAGTTTTGACCAGGAACTATAGATGCAACTCTTATCATTGAGTTCTTTATATAGGGCGAGTCGAGTTTCACTCTGATAGGGCAATTCATTCTATTTGGCTTTGCCAAAGCCAATATATGTGAGAGGAAAGGTCGTCTTTCAATACTTCCAACGCCCTACTAAAGAAGTTCGCAAGCAAGGGACATGCCGAAGACCTACCCTCGAACTTAAGACAGGTGAGTGAGTAAGGCACCCTCGGGTGAGGGGGCCGAGCAAACGGGATACATGAGAGCGAACCTCTTGCAACTCTTCTAACGACCTCTACTATAGGTTTTAAGTGGTAGAGATCCGCCTATGGTGATTCTATTCAATTGACATTACCTGCCCTGAAAAAGCTCACTTTTAGAGTTCCATCAAGGCCAGCCCATCACTCACGACAAGGAATATGGTTCATACAGAATAGATAGATAGGGATCTAAACTCAAGTGCAGCAGAGCTGGTCCTCGCATCAAGACGCTCGAGGAGGGTCTCGAGAACGTCAAAGGGGAGATGGAGGGCATGGTGAACGAGAGTGCGTACGACCTGCAAGATAAATGGGAGATCCTTTCTCAGAGTCTCACGGCAGCTCTTGACGCCATGAAGGCCGAGTTCGAGGTTATGAAGGGCGAATGGGCCCTAATGAAGAGGGCTGTGGCGAACGAAGGTGTTCCCACACATGCCACACACAAGATAAAGACGCCTGAGCCTTTTCTCTTCATAAGCTAGAGCTCTAAGCTGAGGGCTCGTACTAGGCGAGCTGTTTTTAGTAATCATGAAATACTCGTATTACTCTATAAGGGGCACCTAAGCCTTTAAGTGAGAGGGGGTGCCAGCTTTACCCAGCAAGCACACTATATACGACAGATGCGGAAGTGGGGAAGCCTACAGTGGCTAAAGAAGTCGGAGGAAGAAAGTAGTTGGGCAACTGTATGCACGAGGATGAGTCTTATTGGAATTGGCAACATTGACAGAAAGGGGAAGAAAGGGTAGGAATAAACTGTTGTAGGTGTAGCTATAGTAGTCGGCCTAACCTTCGGTTCCCGTAACCCTGTTTTTCTTTCTCACTCCTTATGTACTTTTTGTTACTTCACTTTTTTCACTTTTTCTTCAGTGTGGGGGAGCGAACGGCGCCCTCTACTTCTACTTCTAACTAAAGGCGAACAGCCGGCTTTGCAAGCAAATAGAGAGCCCCCGCCCGTTTGAGTCGTTGCGAGCTGGAAAGCGTACCGGCAGTTTGAGTCGCGAAAGGGCCGCTTGCTTAAAATATGATATTATATATAATCATCTATCTTATCTAAAAAAAAATCTTTCTTTCTTGTTTATCCTATTGTTCATTCCTGGGAAGAGGAAGAAGCAGATAGAGCAAAGGCCTCCTCTTTCCGTCCGCTCTTACCGAAGTGAGCGAATTGCATGTAGAGATCCGTAGGGGCTTATAGTTTAATTGGTTGAAACGTACCGCTCATAACGGTGATATTGTAGGTTCGAGCCCTACTAAGCCTACCACCCCTACAGTACAGTCGAAGTCCGCGCCACCCTGAAGATCTAAATCTAGCGACGGCACCAGGAACCACACTGCAGCCGCTGCCCTTCGGGCACGCCTCCTACGCTTACCACTCACCTACGCTCTTGCAGCATGCCCCCTTCGGGCAATACGGCTTTCGTAATACGCGAAGCAGCTGAGCGATAGCTCTTCGATCGCTATATTCTTGCGATAGCGAAGGCCTTAAGTCTTATTGGAGCGAAGTTACGGCTTTAGGCGAAGAGCGATAGCGAAACCCTTAAGTCTTATTGTTTTGTTCCCGAACAACGATCATTCATTATGGCCGGCCCGACCAAACACGGAAAGCCCGGTCCGGGCAAGCTATATTATGGAACTGATCTGACCGATCATGGATGGAATGAAAGATGGAAGGGCCGGCAAGAATCAATGCGATAGCGAGGTTGAGCAGTAGCGAGGGGCGATAGCGAAGGCGTGGTTCATCCTCTAAGAGAGAGTGGATGCGAAGGTTCGGATCGAAGATCTTCGCGAGACGGCCCATGAATCTCGAGAATCGAGCGTGGGGCGCGTTAGCCCTACCGCATTCCGGCCCCGGGGCCGGAAATAGGTCCTTTCTCTCTCCTCTTTCACCAGTGAGTGGTGAGTTTCCTTTTTTTTTCTAGGTAGGTACCTCTTGGATTCGGAGTTTGTTCCAACAGCTGCCACACGTGAGATCCTGATCGTCTTCCTCCCAGTGTTGTTGCCTGCTGGGGGAAGGAAGGAAAGTCGGGTTTCCTTCCAGGACCGGAGAAGGTCAAACTCTGGGCGGGCTGCCAGGTTTCGCCTACGCTACGCTTGAACAAGATTGAACCTTTTTTGTTCCCATACTATATGAAAATTGAATAGAAAAGGATGAATTTAGATCACTCTAAAGAAAACCTCACCCAACGAGCGAAGTCCCGAAGCGAGTCTAAAGGAAGTAGATAGGCGTTACCAGGATAAACGGCACTGATAGCGTAGGGACCTTCCCAGTTAGGGCGAAACTTGCCCTTAGGATCGAGCGACTTAGCCGGCATGATCTTTCTGAAAACAAAATCACCGACTACGACTCCTGATCTACGACCACCCTTCTTCCTTCTGATAGGCTCTAGAGAGTCGTAGCTGGTAGGCACGAGCATGGTCGGCTGCATGTAGCCTCTTTTCATCGAGAAGCTCGAGCTGAGCCAACAGAGATTCTCTTTTCTCTTGGTGGGTGAGTTCATCGTCGATCGCTACACGAAGCGATGGGACTTGAACTTCGTAGGGAAGGACTGCCTCCGTCCCATACACAAGATAAAATGGTATTGCCCCAGTACCAGTAGGAGTTCTTATGGACGTACGATAGGCCCAGCCCACCCTCTGGAAGCTTTTCAGCCCAATCTCCGGCGGATATGGTCTTCTTCAAGATCTTGATGGATCGTCTTATTTGTAGCTTCAGCCTGTCCATTACCTTTTGGGTAATAAGGAGAGGAGAAATGATGCTTGATCTCGAACTTCTCGCACATGTCTCTTACTTTCTTATTTGGAAACTGGGGACCATTATCAGAGACGATCGCTTTTTGGAATTCCAAAGCGACAGACTATGTGCTTCCTGATGAACTGAGCTACGTGGTTGGCTTCAATCGTCGTATAGGACTCAGCCTCAACCCACTTAGTGTAATACTCAGTTGCCACCAGGATATGTTGATGACCATTCGTTGCCCAGCTTCAAAACGCCTGCCATAACACGCGCGCTAGCGGCGGGGTAAGAAAAAGTCAAGGGTGCTCGGTAGTAGAGAAGGCTGGTTGCAAACCAGGGTGCGAGTAGAGAAGGTTTCACCACCACCATGAAATCAATGCATATAAAAATGCCAACCAACACTTGTACAATTATATTAGGTCGTAGATCCGCTTTAAAGAAAGGGTGCTCGTAGAGAAGGTACGTTCGCTTCCTTGTTACACATATCAGTCTTTTCTTTTATTCAAATACATCCCGCCCACATCACACTCAGCCCTTACTTGGTCGGCTAAACATTCATTTTTCAAATCCATATACTTTTCCGGGGGGGTTCGGGTGCGCTTCTTCTTCCTGCTGGTTCAGGAGCTTATTCCCGGCGCGGAGCAGATGGGGAGCCAGAGATAAGACCAGGGTCGGGATCTGCTTAGCCAGCATTTGTGAACCTAGGTCTGGAAGGGGAAGAAGAAGGAATAGGAATCATGGATCCGGGTTTGAGACCGAATGATGGATAGCGACTGGTTCGGATGCAAGAGAGTGAGATAGCCTAGCTGGTGGGAATTGGATGGATCGGATCTGGAATGAAAAAAACAACCCGCCGAGGATGCAAATATATGGTTTGTTGGCAGCTCATTAGCTCCCAGTAGGAGTAGATTTCTAAGGGTTCGCCGCTTCCCCTTAACTCTTCTGGTCAGCACCACCAGGAAAAAGGAAGGCACCCAAAGATGGATTATCGACCATCCATGCATCATCAACCCGATCTCCTACGCTTCAAGCTCTGGGATTCTGGAATAGAGTCGATAATCTTTGAACAGCAGCCGACGCAGGCACAACAGAAGGAATAGCCGAATTGGCTTCAATTGACATAGCCTTCGAATGGGCCTACCTCTCTCCTCGAGTCACTAAGCTTCCCCAGTCTATGATCTGAAGTCATTGGTTTGAATCCGGCTTAAGATTGAACAGGGGCTCTCGTTCAGTTAAATACCCTAAACTTCCATTTCCTGAAGTGTCTTCTAGTCTGGTGGGTTATCTCGTCTCGTATTAGTCACTCCCCTCACCCGAACGAGTATAGCGCTAAGCATTAGTTGATGAAACGAAGAGTGAATCATTGGACCAATAAGCGTAGTTTTATATATGAAGTAACAATATTCGAAGTGGTGAAAATGAAAATCCCCTTTCCTTACTTTCGAAAGTCCTATGCTCATTGATCACTTTCATTAATCTCTTCCACTAATGAACCACTGGACTAAGAAGCTGCTATTTAGCCGAACATCTTTTTCTTACTTAATAACCGAGTGGACCAAGAGCTCTGAAGTGGCCCCTCTAAATACAGTTGGGCTAGCAGTGACAAAAGACCTGTGATGAGAGGAGTCAAGGATTTGCTGGGAATTCCGGATCGAACAAGAGGCAGATTGAACAGGAAGCTTCTTTTATCTCGGTCATTGACGATTTCTGAGGAGAGGGACAACACGCATTAGAAGTTCATCCATCCAGCCGCTGCCCTTTTATTTGACCGAGGAAGGCGGATCCCCCATCAATGAAACATTGATTCATCAATGAAGGGGATTGGAGACATCGATAAGCTTAGCAACAAGGAGGGATGCTAGAGACCCACTTACGAACGAGTTGAGACGCGGAGGAAACCAATGAATGCATCCATCGACACTAGCTATCAGGGACCTATGCTATGGGCCGACCGGTTGATTTGATTGAAGAGGAACGCTTGGTTCGGGTTAGGCTCTGATCAAGACCTCCTTTCGTTGAGCCCTTTCGAAATCTTCTCGTCCATTCGCATTATATTGTAGGACTAATCTCTCTGCTTTTCTGAAATAGAGGATCCCACCCACTGGATTTATTGATGATTCCACGGACGGATTGAATTCGATTCAATGAGGCGAGAGAGAAGGCTTTTGTTCTAATCCCAGGTCGACCCCGCCTCTTCTGATCACCCAACCCTCGCTATCTGCTATCCGGCGAAGCGACCAAAGGCCATTTATGGACTCGACTGAGAAGGAGAGGGGGGATAGAATAACACTCTACTATAAGGAGAGGGATACGCTTCGCTTCTAAACTCCTCGCTCCAAACAAGTAGATCGGCAAGGTCTTAGTACTTCTTATTCCCCGGTTCTAGGGCGTTCATGGGAAGGTCTTTCTTGATGAAGGAAGTTTGTCCGGGAGCAACAAAAGGATCAATCGAGGAGCTTTCTCCTCTTCCGGTTTAGGTTGGTTCTAATCCCCTCCTCTCGGTTGGGCCGGTATTGGCCTCTCTAGCGATAGAGCGCCTGGTTCCATTCATTGTCAGCAGCCCACCCTTGAATGAGCCTTGAAGTCTGGATTCATTGTAAGGAACTCGCCTATCAATGTAACATTGAGAAAGAAATGCCTCCCCGCCCGTAATTTCTTTCTCAATGTTACCATTGAGCCGGGCCCACCCACCCGTTGCATCGGCCGAGAGATTTATCCATAGCTTGGTGGGATAGAAGGTGCCCTCTCCCTCGCAGTCGAGTGGTTCTCACCCCTCGGGAAACCGATCGTCCGAGACGGATTACGGAATTAGGAATGAATGAAGGGGCTTCTCATCCCCACCCACCCAGAAGGACTTGATAGAGTTCTTCATTGGATTTCAGAGATAGCAAGAGCGGATTGATTGATCCGGAAATAGCAGGTCGAACATTAAAACCTCTTTTTGATCGATCCTATCTCATTGGAAGGCTCTCCTGCAATTGATGATCGAATGACGGCTTAACAGCGCCTGTATATCCTATGGGGAATTCTTCGGCTTAGCAGCCCAGATATCAGAGTTCCTCGTGCCGGGTGGATTCCTATGGAAAAGGCAGGAGGAGTGTTTACACTAATTGCTTGTTCAATTTAGGAGCTTGCTGTGGAGATAGGTCTCCGGTTCGTGAACCGAATGTCTCACCTGGCGACTCCAGACGCATTTGAGTCCCGGAACCACAGCCATTCAACGGGATCCGAAATACCAAGGAAGTTTTTCATCCTCTTGGACATGGAACAGTACTTTAAGGCTGTTCGTGCCCCTTTTGACGACCAAGTCACAATGGCAACAATGTCTCTCTATGGGGATGCGAAGCTGTGGTGGCGGACGCGAGATGAGGACGTGCTGGAGGGCCGTTGCGAGATCAAGGCCTGGGAGGAACTAAAGAGGGAGCTCAAGGAAAGGGGCAGTTCCTGCCTGGGAACGTTGCATGGCTCGCACGATAGTCCCTGATGCGGACCGGCACTCTTCGAGAAAAGAAAAGCAGACCGTGGGAGCTATAGACAAAGAAAGACTTTGATAGATAGAATAACTAAGATATAAAATGAAAAAAGAGGGCTACTTCGATCTTAGGCTTATGTAGTAGTAGAGGTATAGGGAAGGGTAACATCTTAAATGAAACTAATGCAACGGGTGTAAATTAATTACCAAAAACGACTCGACCACTAACTGGGACTTGTCCTCGAAGGGATGCGAAGAATATTGGAACCCACTCTCGAACCATCACACGGATGGAGACCAAACAGCCCATGATATGGTAAGAACGGAATGGAAAGGAAAAAAAACGATTCTATGCCTTGGTTGCAAAGGGCGTGAAAGCTCTATCGATAGAAGCATTCTAGCCGGAACGATTCCCTCGTCTGAGAACCGCCATTCACGCACAAAACGGAGAGAACCTAAACAAAAATGCAGAAGTTAGAAACAAGGCTATCCTCTCTCCCCCTTTTTTAGCCAACACCATAAACTGGTCAAAGCAAAAAATCTGATGAATAGAAGGAAAGGAGATCAGAAAGATACGCGGACGACTATAGTATAGGTCGGATGTTTCCGTGAGCAGTAAGCAG